ATTATTATTCATTGTCAATAAATTTAATAAACAAAACTGATTTTGAATCCTTTTTGGTACTTGTTTTCCCCATAAAGATATTGAATAGACGGAGCTACTTTTTTGACCACTATAATTTTGAAAATGAACGTTTAAATGTCCATCAAAAGTAAGTAAATAAACACGAAACATATAAAATGCAGTTAATCCTGCTGTGGAACAAGCTATTATTGCGAAAATTGGCGAATACAACCAACTATCATTAAGAATTTCATCTTTGGACCAAAAACAAGCAAGAGGTGGAATACCACAAAGAGAAAGCGTACCCACCAAAAAAGACGTTTTTGTGATTGGTACATGCTTTTTTAAACCGCCCATAAGAACCATATTCTGGCTTTTATCTGGAGAATAGCCAACAATGGATTCCATTGAATGAATAATGGATCCGGATCCTAAAAACAACAATGCTTTTGAATAAGCATGAGTAATCAAATGAAATAAAGCAGCTCGATAAGAACCCATACCTAGAGCTAGCATCATATAACCCAGTTGAGACATTGTAGAATAAGCTAAACTTCTTTTAATATCTTTTTGAGCAAGGGCTAAAGTAGCTCCTAATAGTACTGTTATTATACCTATCAAAGATATAAAATTCATTATGTAAGGTGTGATTACAAAAAGAGGAAGAAGCCGAGCTACAAGAAAAATGCCCGCTGCTACCATAGTAGCGGCATGGATAAGAGCGGAAATAGGAGTGGGCCCTTCCATGGCATCAGGTAACCATACATGAAGGGGGAATTGCGCGGATTTAGCAACTGCACCAGCAAATAAGAGAAAGGAACACAAAGTAACAAATAATAAATGAACGTGATTATTATTATCAATTAAGTTATTCACTATTTCGAACAAATCCCTAAATTCAAAACTACCCGTTATCCAATAAAGACCTAAAATTCCTAATAATAAACCAAAATCCCCTACACGATTAGTTACAAAAGCTTTTTGACAAGCAGTTGCTGCAATAGGTCGCGTGAACCAAAAACCTATTAATAGGTAAGAACACATTCCAACTAATTCCCAAAAAATATAAATTTGTATCAAATTAGAACTAGTAACTAATCCTAACATTGAGGTATTGAAAAAACTCAGATAAGCAAAAAATCTTAAATATCCTTGATCATGAGACATATAATTATCACTATAAAAAAGAACCAAAATTCCAACAGTAGTAATTAATATTAACATAATAGAAGCAAGTGGATCGATTAAGTGACCGAACTCTAAAGAAAAATCATTATTAATGGTCCAAGACCATACATATTGATAGATAAAACTTCTATTTATTTGTTGAATAGAGAGATAGACGGAAAGAAGCATAACCATGCTTAACAGTAAAATGCTAGGAAAAGCCCACACACGACGAAGATTATTTGTTGCTGTCGGAAAAAGGAGAAGTCCCATTCCTATTAATATAGGAACTGGTAGTGGAATGAAAGGTATAATCCATGAATATTGATATGTATATTCCATAAAACAACCTTGTTTTATTGTTAATTAATTGTTTCTGATTCACCGGCTCTTATCTATTTTTTTTTTAGATTCACGAAGTCTTAAATGAATTCTATATAATAATAATTATATTTATTTTTTAAAATATTTATATTATTTATATTTTAGAATATATATTAAATTGTATTCAATTTTTTTTATTATTAATTTCAATTCATATTAATAGACGTTTAATATTTATATTCTATTTTATATTGATTATATTGAAATAGAAAAGAAGATCTTTCTCAGGATCCCATAACTTGACCCCGCCCTCCCCCCCCAAAAAAGAAAGACTCAACTATTTTAGACTTCTCTTTCAAAAACATATAAAAGAAGAAAATAATACTTCAACTAAAAAGGTTCAATTACTAATGATTAACTACTCGTTTTCTTTTTCGTTGTAATTTCACAATGAAAATTTGGCGGACTCGCTTTTTCAACTTGATCGGTGTAATATAAAAAAGATGGAAATAATAAGGACTGGGATGGTTTTTTTTGAAACCTTTCGATCTATTTTTTTTTTCTGTATCTGTTTAACTAGAGGACTACAAGAATAGATAGGGATATTAAAAAAAAAAATACTTTCGAATTTTGTGTTCCATTTTTATCCCCCGCAAAGCAAAAGAAAAATGCAAATTATTTGCAGAATAGATGTCTTTCACATCCAACTATAGAAATGAATAACTTATTTTTTAAATTTTCATGGCAGTTCCAAAAAAGCGCACTTCTATATCAAAAAAACGTATTCGTAAAAATATTTGGAAAAAAAAGGCATATTGGGCAGCGTTGAAAGCTTTTTCGTTAGCTAAGTCTCTTTCGACTGGAAATTCTAAAAGTTTTTTCTACTTGAAATTCTAAAAGTTTTTTTGTACAAAAAATAATAATAATCAAAACCGTGATTTACTAATATGAATGCTAAAATGAGACTTTTTTGTTTGCAATTGAAAAAATAAAAGCTAGAAAGTATCACTCCTTATTAATTGAATCTAGTTTATTATTTCCGAATGGGGAGTCTTATTTTCCCCATACATTTCCTTTTAACACTCATGGACTATAATAAAATAAACAATTTTAAAAAATTCTAGACTACTAAATAAATTTATATTTATAAAGCTATACTATATAATATGCAATAAAAAAAATATCAAAATGAATCCTTGAATCTCGACGATTAATCTAAAAATGGATTAGTATTATTTGAAATACGCTGGCCGCTATGGTGAAATCGGTAGACACGCTGCTCTTAGGAAGCAGTGCTAGAGCATCTCGGTTCGAGTCCGAGTAGCGGCATGTCATCTTCTAAAAGAGATACAATAAGACCTATAATGAATTCAATTCTGAATTTGAATTCAGTATATATAATTGAGTACCCCCCCTATTTTATTATGATATTTTCTACTCTAGAACATATATTAACTCATATATCCTTTTCGCTCGTTTCAATTGGAATTACAATTTTTTTTATAACCTTATGCGTCGATGAAATCATAGGACTATATGATTCGTCAGAAAAAAGCATGATAGCAACTTTTTTATGTATAACAGGATTATTAGTCACTCGTTGGGCTTATTCGGGTCATTTTCCATTAAGTAATTTATATGAATCATTACTTTTTCTGGCATGGAGTTTCGCCATTATTCATATGGTTCCCTATTTTAAAAAACAGAAAACTGATTTAAGGACAATAACCTCGTCAACCACTATTTTTACCCAGGGCCTTGTTACTTCAGGTCTTTTAAGTGAAATGCAGCAATCAGAAATATTAGTACCTGCTCTCCAATCCCAATGGTTAATGATGCACGTAAGTATGATGGTTTTGGGCTATGCAGCTCTTTTGTGTGGATCATTATTATCAGTAGCTCTCTTAGTCATTACATTTCGAAAAGTTTTAAGAATTTTTAGTAAAAACAAAAAAATTGTAAATGATTCATTTTCCTTTGTAGAGATCCAATATATGAATGAAGGAAACAATGTTTTACTAAACACCTCTTTTTTTTCGTCTAAAAACTATTACAAGGCTCAACTGATTCAACAATTAGATCATTGGAGTTCTCGTATTATTAGTTTAGGATTTATCTTTTTAACCATAGGTATTCTTTCCGGAGCAGTATGGGCTAATGAAGCATGGGGATCCTATTGGAATTGGGATCCAAAAGAAACTTGGGCATTTATTACTTGGACCATGTTTGCTATTTATTTACATACTCGAACAAATCCAAATTTTGAAAGTATAAATTCCGCAATTGTGGCTTTTCTGGGCTTTATTATAATTTGGATATGCTATTTTGGGGTCAATTTATTAGGAATAGGCTTACATAGTTATGGTTCATTTAATTTACATTAACACATTAACATCTAATTTAATGAAATATAACTATGTAAGCCTATAAATACAAAAAAGAAATCGAATTTTAAATAAAAAATTATTAAATCAAATAAGAAATCAAAATATCTATTATATATAATAGATAGAATCTTAATATAGAGAGTCTAAATATAATAAATATATAAGAATAGATAAGTAAGAATAAGATAAGAAAACTTTGTATAAGGTGCACGAACCATTTGAATCAAGTAGTGTAGTGATTCAAATGGTTCTGACAAAGACGAAATTTTTTTCGTTCCAATTCATTTTTCCTTATTATTATTGTTTTTTTTTTACTTAAGTTAAAACTTTAGAGAAAATTGAATTTAAGAGAAAAAGGACTTCTTTCTCATTGTACAACGCACAATATTCAAACTAATAGAATTCTTTTTGAATTTTTTCTTGAAAACTATCGATAAAAAAAATGAGATATAAGAGCTTCCACTTTGTCAACTGATAATGAAAGAACGAAATCCGGATAAATACCAATCCCAATTATTGGTAGAAGGAGAGAGATCGAAACAAATAACTCTCGCGGACCAGAATCAAAGAAATAAGAATTTGGAACATTAAATAGCTTGTACCCGTAGAACATTTGGCGTAACATAGATAATGAATAAATAGGCGTTAATATCATGCCAATTGCCATTAAAAAAGTAATTAGTATTTTTGGCATTAAAAGATACTTTTGACTGGTAATTATTCCAAAGAATACTAAAAATTCGGCAACAAAACCGCTCAGGCCCGGTAATGCAAGGGAAGCCATGGATAAGAGACTGAACATTGTAAATAGTTTTGGAAGGGGGATAGCCATTCCACCCATTTCATCGAGATAAAGAAGGCGTATTCTATCATAACCCGTTCCGGCCAAGAAAAAAAGAGCCGCACCAATAAATCCATGAGAGATTATTTGTAATATGGCTCCATTAAGTCCCGTATCGCTTAGAGATGCAATTCCAATAATTATGAAACCCATATGCGATATAGAGGAATAGGCTATTCTTTTTTTTAAATTACGTTGACCAGGAGATGCTGAAGCTGCATAGATTATTTGTATTGCACCCACTAGAATCAACCCAGGAGAAAATAGGCAATGAGCATGCGGTAATAATTCCATATTGATTCGAACCAACCCATAAGCTCCCATTTTTAATAAGATTCCAGCTAGAAGCATGCACGTACTATAATGTGCTTCCCCATGTGTATCTGGTAACCATGTATGTAAGGGTATAATCGGCAATTTGACCGCAAAAGCAATAAGAAATCCCATATAGAATATTACTTCGAGTGCCACAGGATACGATTGATTAGCTAATGTTTCAAAATTCAGTGTTGGCTCATTGGAACCATATAAACCAATACCCAGAACTCCTATTAATAGAAAAATGGAACCCCCCGCAGTGTACAAAATAAACTTTGTAGCTGAATAGAGACGTTTCTTTCCCCCCCACATGGATAGAAGTAGATAAACGGGAATTAATTCGAACTCCCACATTAGGAAAAAAAGTAAAAGGTCTCTAGAGGAAAATAATCCTATTTGACCGCTGTACATTGCTAACATTAAAAAATGGAACAATCGTGCATCTCGAGTAACTGGCCAGGCCGCTAAAGTAGCTAAAGTTGTAATGAATCCCGTCAATAAAATAGGTCCTATAGAAAGTCCATCTATTCCTAATCTCCAATAAAAATCAATAAAAGGGATCCATTTATAATTCTCTGTTAGTTGGGTTAGTGGATCATCCAGTTGAAAATGATAAGAGAATGTATAGGTTATTAAAAGAAGTTCTAAAATGCATATACATAGTGTATACCATTTCATGACCTTATTACCTCTATGAGGTAAGAAGAAAATTAAAGAACCCGTCAATATGGGAAAAACTACAATTATAGTTAACCAAGGAAAATAATTCGTGGTAAAGACAAGATACACTTGGACCAAAAAACCCCGCGCTCAAAAATACAAATAAATATTATTTTTTTCTTTTTGAGTACGGGGTTTTGTCGGTAAAAAAAGAAACTGTATTCAAAATGTATTGAAATGGTTTTTTCTGAAACGTATTAATAAGCTAGACCCATACTTCGAGTTGTTTCATGCCATAAATAAACTCGAACGCTCAAAAAATCCGTTGGACAAGCAGATTCACATCTCTTACAACCAACACAGTCTTCGGTTCTTGGAGCGGAAGCAATTTGCTTAGCTTTACACCCATCCCAAGGGATCATTTCTAAGACATCCGTCGGGCAGGCCCGTACACATTGAGTACATCCTATACAGGTATCATAAATCTTTACTGAATGCGACATTGGATATCTATCAATTTTTGAATGTCATAAACTTTCGATCTAGTAAACTTATAAATGAATCATATATTTAAACACCAGATGAATCAATGATTTTATCAGAATTTTTTACATCAATCAAATTCCGGATCGACTCAAGAGATTGAGCCAAGATACTTTAATTTCTTGCCCTTTGTCATATCTACGTATCATATACGCTAATTTTTATTTATGCTAGTTGAATTTCACTTCCTGAGGAGTCTTATTTCAATTTTGATAATGAATACTACTTATTTATTCAATAAATTGGATTGATTGATACGAATTGATTTTCTGTTACGATAAATTGACGAAACAATAGCCAACCCAATAGCTGCTTCGGCGGCTGCAATAGCTATAATAAAAATTGAGAAAATATCCCCTTTTAATTGCCGACTATCAAAAAAATCAGAAAATGTTACGAAATTCAGATTAACTGAATTCAGTATAAGTTCAAGGCACATAAGAGCCCTAACCATATTTCGACTCGTTATCAATCCATAAATACCGAGAGAAAATAAATAGGCACTCAAAACAAGTACATGTTCGAGTATCATTGACCAGCTCCTTATTAATTTGAATTCATTTCAATATGAACAACAATTCCACAAATTAGGTTTACTAGAATAAGTACTAATAAATACAAAAGAAAGGAATAGTATTTTCTTCTGCAATTCAAATAGAATTGAAAAGAAATGGATTTAATAACCCAAAGCAAAGTTCCATTTTTATTGCTGTTAACAGTTATAAAGATTGGATTGATCATTGACGAGCAACAGCAATTGCACCTATCAAAGAAACTAAAAGGATTATTGAAATGAGCTCAAATGGAAGAAAAAAATCAGTTGATAAATGAATTCCAATTTGTTGACTATTACCTATAAAATCTTGCTCTATAATCTGATTTGATTTTGTCGTCCAAATAATCCCGTACCAAGACGTATCTAGAATAGTAGTAATTAGTGAAATAAAAATACTTGTACAAACCAACGACGTAATCCCATCACCAACAGTCCAAAGATTCAAATCTTTGGAATATTCTGAACCATTCATGAACATCACAGCAAATAGGATTAAAACATTTATAGCTCCCACGTAAATAAGTAGCTGCGCAGCCGCTACAAAATAGGAGTTTGATAAACTAAAAAACAAGGATATGCAAACAAGAACCAATCCCAAGGAAAAGGCCGAAAATATGGGATTGTTAAGTAATACCACTCCCAGACCTCCTACTATAAGAACCAATCCTAGAAAAACTAAAAGAAAATCATGTATTGGTCCAGGCAAATCCATTCTATTTAAAAGATAAAAAAATTGAAATGTGTTTCATGATTTTATTGACCCGACCAGGCAATTTTTTATGATATGCTCCTAATTGAATTCTAATCGAATCCGTTTTAATTGGTGTAGGTACACAATTAGTGAACCCCCTTTGACTCGAAAGAAAAGAAAGCCTAGTTAGTTTAATTCGAAATAGAAAATTTCGAAATAATTATGTATATATGATTTTCCCTCCAAAAGCAAAATGGAGTGGCGCTTAGCACTAACCAATCCATAGTTGGTCCTAATTTTTAGTTAATGACAAAAAAAAATAAAATAAAGAACTCATTCCTTTCGATTTAAATTAGATCAAATTGAATCTTGATAATTAGCAATTCTTCTTTAATCACAAAGTTTTTACGGTTTTTATTTTATTTGCGGTGAATTCAAAATTGTTCGAATTGTATAATCGTCGATTACTGACATTGGTAAACGACCCAAAGCGATTTGATTATAATTCAATTCGTGACGATCATAAGTAGAAAGTTCATATTCTTCCGTCATTGATAAACAGTTTGTTGGACAATACTCAACGCAGTTACCACAAAATATACAAATTCCGAAATCAATACTGTAATTAAGCAATCGTTTCTTTCGAATACCGGTTTCCAATTTCCAATCAACAACGGGGAGGTCTATAGGACATACACGAACACATACTTCACAAGCAATGCATTTATCAAATTCAAAATGGATTCGACCGCGGAAACGCTCCGATGTAATTAATTTTTCATAAGGATATTGAATAGTTACGGGTAAACGATTTGCGTGAGATAAGGTAATCATGAACCCCTGACCAATGTACCTTGCAGCTCGTACTGTTTGTTGACCATAATTCATGACCCCAGTTACCATAGGGAACATATCGTAAAGATCTATGAATAATTTTATCTTTGTTTCTTTCTCTTGTTTGAAAGACGCCATAAATATAGAATAGCCCATTCCTTTTTCCTTTACAGTGAAAGAAGTTGGGAGGAAGTTGTTAATAATAGATTCCCGAGAGAAATCGGTAAAAGAAATTTCCATCCAAGATTTAATAATTGGTCCATTCTTAGCCTAGGTAAAGTCCATCTTGTTGTGATAGAAATGAACAAAAACAAATAAGTTTTCGCTAATGTAATAAAAATACCGATTGTCGTTCCAAAAACTCTACCTACTTTAGTTATTTCAAAGAGCCCAGGAACAGATATGTACGGAATAGAGATATTCCAACCGCCCAAGTAAAGAACTGTTACAAATAACGAAGAAACTAATAGATTTAGATAGGAAGCAACGTAAAATAAACCAAATTTTATACCTGAATATTCGGTTTGATAACCTGCTACTAATTCTTCTTCTGCTTCTGGTAAATCAAAGGGTAATCTTTCACATTCTGCTAGGGAAGAAATTAGAAAAACAAGAAACCCTATAGGTTGCCGCCACAAATTCCAACCCCACAAACCATATTTTGATTGGGCTTCAACTATATCAACTGTACTTGAACTGTTAGATAATCATAGTCGGTGATAACATCACTGTTCCCACCGCTATTCCAGAACCGTACGTGAGATTTTCACCTCATACGGCTCCTCGGGGGCCTCCAATAAATCTAAGGACCTCATTGAGATTCTTTATCTTGAGACGGTTGGAGTATAAATATATATAGATAGAGTCAAAAACTGTGGTGTGGTAAGGTCCCGAATTAAACCAATGGAATTCTGTCTGCTAGGCTATAATAATGATTAAATCATTCAAAAAGCACTTCTGAATTGATCTTGTCCTTTAATAATTAAAATTTATCTTTGCTGAGTAATAACCTAATCCTTCAATAAAATACTCCTTGTAGCAATATCAATAGATACTTCAACCCAGCCTTTTCATTACGAAAAAAATGAAACATTCCATATAGCTTATTAATCATGACAGAGTATCGCTATGAATATTAGTATAGAAAAGAATAAAAAGATTCTTTTGTTTTTCTTCCTATTCTTCTTTCTGAAAATGGGGGTTTCAAAAAAGGATTATTTCGTTCCTGATAGTCATTTTGTAATCTGTGGATAGGAGCCTACTCTGGATCGGAATCGCGAGGAGTACTGCTTGATCATTTCTACCAAACTTCAAGCCCCAATTAGGATTCTTTTTATGTTATGAAAAAGAATCCTGTTGGATAATTTACATAATATATCTCCGTTACTAATCCTTTATGTAGTTTTGTGTTCCTAACCATCCACTTATTTTTTATCAATCATCCGTTCTGGTACTACATAGAAACAAAGGAGAATCGAAACTCTATACGGTTGATGTTTTGAACCCGCTTCAAGCTAGGATGATTAATCAACCAATCTTGGGGTAAAAGTTTTGCTAATATTTATTTTCTTTTTTTTCTTGTACGTACGAAATGAGACTCCATTTTTTTACTGCAAATTTGTATGCTGTTTTCTTTCACTCATATAACTATCTGATTTAGTCCATCACCATCAATAATGAATAAAACAATGAGGATATCTATTTAATTTCTTTACTAACAAAACAAGAAATTAATTAAGAAAAGGTTAAACGAATCGCACGTAGAGATATTGATAACACACAAAGAGTTAATGGTATTTCATAACTAATTGATTGAGCAGCGGCTCGTAGACCACCTAAAAAAGAATATTTATTATTTGATCCATATCCTGACATAAGAAGTCCGATGGGAGCAATACTGGAAACGGCAATCCATAAAAAAACACCAATATTGAGATCAGATAATACAAGGTGATAGCTAAAAGGAATTACTGAATAACTTAGTAAAATGGATATAACTGCTATGGATGGTCCTATGCTAAATAAACGAGTATCTCCTCGAGACGGTAGAAGATTCTCTTTGAAAATAAGTTTTGTTCCATCAGCTAAAGCTTGAAGAATTCCCATAGGCCCCGCGTATTCAGGCCCAATACGTTGTTGTATTCCTGCAGATATTTCCCTTTCTAACCACACTATTACGAGTACACCTAGAGTAATTCCCAATACAAGACTCAAAATAGGTATAAGCATCCATATGATTCCATAGACCTCTTTCAAAGATTGCAATCTGGAAAAAGAATTAATATCTTGTACTTGGGTTATATCAATTATCATTTCAACGATCTACTTCTCCCATAATGATATCTATGCTACCTAGTATCGTCATAATATCAGCCAATTTCATTCTTTTAACTAACTGAGGAAGAATTTGCAAATTGATAAAACCAGGCGGACGGATTTTCCATCTCCAAGGAAACCCACTTTGATCTCCTATTAAAAAAATCCCCAATTCCCCTTTTGGAGCTTCAACGCGTACATAAAGTTCTTGCTTCGGCAATTCAAAAGTGGGAGAAGGTTTTTTACTAATGAATCTATATTCAAAACCGTTCCATTCTGGATCCTTTTCTCTATCAAAACATCGTATTTCCAAATTTTCATAAGGCCCCCCCGGAATTCCTTCCAGAGCCTGCTGAATAATTTTGATAGATTCCGTCATTTCACTGATTCGGACTAAATAACGAGCTAATGAATCCCCTTCTTTTTGCCACTGGATTTCCCAATCCAATTCGCCGTAACATTCATAACGATCAACTTTCCGAAGATCCCATTCTATTCCGGAAGCTCGTAGCATTGGTCCTGATAAACCCCAATTTATTGCTTCTTCCCCGCCAATAATGCCCACCCCCTCAACTCGTTCTAAAAAAATGGGATTCCGCGTAATAAGTTTTTGATATTCCGAAACTGCCGTTAAAAAATAATCACAGAAATCCAAGCATTTATCTATCCATCCATGCGGTAGATCGGCCGCTACTCCTCCGATACGAAAATAATTATGCATCATTCTCATACCGGTGGCAGCTTCAAATAGATCATATACTAATTCCCTTTCTCTGAAAATGTAGAAAAAGGGAGTCTGTGCACCAATATCCGCCATAAAAGGGCCAAGCCATAAGAGATGAGAAGCTATCCGACTCAACTCTAACATAATTATTCTGATATAACTTGCTCTTTTAGGTACTTGAATATTCCCCAACTGTTCTGGTCCATTTATGGTTATTGCTTCTGTGAACATAGTCGCTAAATAATCCCACCGTGTTACATAAGGCAGATATTGTATAACAGTTCGGTTTTCCGCAATTTTTTCCATCCCTCGGTGTAAATAACCCAATATTGGTTCACAATCAATAACATCTTCACCGTCTAGAGTAAGGATGAGCCGAAGAACACCATGCATTGATGGGTGGTGAGGTCCCATATTGACTATCATGAGGTCTTTTCTTGTCGTTGTTACATTCATAAGGTTATTCCTCGATTCTTTCTTTCATGAATTGCTCAAAACGAAACAAAAAGTTCATAAAAATTCAAGATCTAAGAAATAAAATAATTCTAGTTCTTTTTCAAATTAACGAGGTTTTGATTCTCGGATATCTAGTTGACTAATTAATTCTTTATAACGGACTTTGCTTTTCTTTGACAAATAAGATAGCAGGCGTTGTCGTTTTCCCAGGATTTTACGTAAACCTCTCTGGGATAAAAAGTCTTTTCTGTGGAATTCCAAATGGGAAGTAAGTCTTCGTATCTTATTGGTGAAGCTAACTACTTGAAATTCAACAGACCCCCTGTTTTCTTCTTGTGAAATAACGGAAATGAATGAATTTTTTACCATAAAAAAATATTCTATCGTCCTTTTTTCTTTTTGAACTAAATGAATTTTACCAATCAGTAAGAATAATGCTAGTCATTTATATATAAAATATAAAATAAAATTTCTTTACGAACTCCGAATTTTCTCAACTCATTTTATGAAATAATTTTATCAAATAAAGTTTCTCAATCCAATTTCCGAGTTGATTAAAATAGGATTATGAAAGCATGGTATGTAGATTTTTCCACTAAAAAAAAAAGAGGATTCTGTTCATTCATTTATAGATCTAATTGATATTGATATGTGCATTGGATTTCCATTCCGATACCAGAATGCAAATCTAATGCATCTCTTTGTTTCAGATATCAAATAGGGTATAGAATGGATATAAAAAAGGTATCATTAACGAATTTTCACTCGCGGATACATATGTATCCTTAGCATACTGAAACGGCTGCCATTATTGGTATGAAACCAATATCGATTCATACAAGCTAAATCTTCTAATCGATAATTAGGCCAAAGAAATGATTTTATCATTTTATTTTTCTTTTTTTCATTGTTATCCACAACTTCACCACAGTTTTTTACGTATTTGCAAAATACTGGATTTTTTTGGATAAGATTTCCATTTCTCGAATAGAAAGAAATTAGAATTCGTAATTCTCTACGGCGTTGGGTGGATAAAACTGTTTCAGGAACAACCAAATCATAATTACTTTTGTGTCTAACGTCAGTATTGGTGTTAGCCATAAAAAGGGTTCTTCGGTATCTGAATCTTTCAGTAATTTCGAAACTCTCATCATCATCGTAGGGATCAATCTGCTCAATCAAAGGAATCTTTATCATTTGATAGATCAAAAATTGTGCATCCTTATTTTGTCTAGATATACGAAGTGGTTCGATACCGAATAGTCCTGCGGTAAACACAATGTTCTTAAGGCTTTTTTTGGTTTTCGAAAATTCCATTTTCAGTCTTCCCCTTTTGATAGAGGTTAACCAAGTTTTTTTTATCTCTTTCGCGTCTTTGAGTTTCTTCAGTTTATTCAATTCGTATCCATTCACTTTTAGTCTGTCCACTCGATCATAGTCATCCTCATCAGCATCCTGCGGCGATCTCACTTGAATATTACGGATATCCCCGTTTTTTAGATATTCCACGAAGGGCCGTTTAAGTTTGTATGCTGTATAGGCTTTAAGATCCCCTGGGCTTTTGTTTTCTTTTTTATTTTTATTCTCTAATGCTAAATCGATCACTTTTATTTTCTTGTAGGGATTCTCTAGCTTTGTATTTCTCTTGATGTTTTTGTTTTCAAGAAAATTTGCCATAAGATTTTGAATAGCCTTTTCATTTTCATTTTGAATAACCTTTTCCGTTCCATCTTCAATAAGATCTTGAATAAGATTTGCATTTCCTTGCTGATTTACAAAAAGTAATTTTATTGGTATGATCCACGGTTTTAATTGATATCTAAGATCCATTGGGATCAATTCCGGGAAGAACCAACCTTTCAGATCCGAGATACAATTATTTGGGATTTCTGTATTCATTCCCAGCCAATCAAAAAGTGGGTTTTGGTTTTTCGTTCGTTCATAATTTTGCCAATGCAAAAAAACCCCAGGCTTAATACTTGTATTACCATTTGACGCGGTCCAGTATTTTACAGTATCGCCACTATTTGCCGAGGTCCAGTTCTTAGCAGTCCCGGCTTTCTGTTTTAAACCAATTAAACCAACAGGGAGAAGTCTCCAATGAAAATATTTGCGGTCTGGAAACGTATACAGATTCAGAAGATCATTTTGTACTAAAAAATTCTTGCTAAGAGCAATACCTTCTGGACTATCAAATAATTTACCTTGCCGTCTATTGTAATTGTAAGAAATCCTTTGTTTATTATTTATACATAGTGGTGATACATACTTATCTTCGGAATTAATAGATTGATATGAAAAAAGGTCATACCTATAGGATTTTATAGAGTTCTTAATAGTCTCGTCTTTTTGGCCTCTGTAAGTTCCCAATCTAAAAAAATGGCCTTCATCGTCTAATGAATTTGCTTCAAAGAAATTTATTCTTTTTTCATTAGAATAACTTTTAGTTAAGTCTGTATTTTCGTCCATACGTTGTTGATTCACTTTAGTTCGCCATTTTTCTTGGCTTAAGCTATTCCATATAATTGCGGATACATTATATTGATAATGAGCCTTTAACCAGTTTTTCCATTTAGTTTTTGAAGAATTAAAACCATTTTTATGTTTTAATTTAGAATCAAAGATTTGTTGTGCGTCAAAATAATCCTTTATTTCTTTCTTAAGAAAAAGGGATGCTCCGTCATATTGAAGAACATATCTTAACTTCTCTAAGTTAATAAGTTGGGTTTGGTATAATTTGTAAAATACATAGGCTTGGGACACAGAGGATAAGTGCGAATGACCTTTTGACTTCTTAATCTTATTGCTAGCCAAAATATTCGTAAGCTTAATATCATTCTCTGAAATCCGAATATCAGTATCATAAAGCGACTCTTTAAAAATCGAAATAAAGGGATTTTTTTTTTTCTTTGTTTTAGATTTATAAATATTTCTTTTATACACTTTTTCTTTATTTGTTTCAATCTTGTAAATGGATTTTACACTCATTTTTTGTGAAAATTCAAAAAAATGTTTTGGATGGATCTTGCGAATAGAAATGGCACATCGAACGAAATTGAGGTGTATCCTTTTAATATTGCGGGATATCCTTTTAATGAAAAATATTAGAAAATAAGAAGATTTTCGGATTCTTAGAAAAAAATATTTTTGTCGGATTAATCGAGCTTTTATTCTTTTTAATTTCTTTAAAATATTTTTTTTTGCTTGTCCTAGTTTATCAAGAGAATCGGGTTCAGGAGTGAAAACGATTTTCTTTCTTTCTTTTATAACTTTATCTATGTGATCTTGGATTTCTCTTAGTTGATTATCCAGATCCTTCAGTTCGTTTTCTTGATCCGCCGCATTTTCTTCTGGCAATGAATCATCTTTCAAAGCTCTAACTGGACCTTGCAACAAGGATTCGCGAATCCTCTGATTACTCATTCTCAAATCTTGTTCTTTTTTAAGACTCTCTATGTCTTTGTGAGAAAGAGTCAACTCAGAGTTTTCTCTTACTACAGATAATGCAATTGGGTTTCTTTTTGAAAGCTCTCTTTTTAGAAATAAAATGCTTTTCATCAACCATTTTTTTGTTTTTTTTAAGACGGTTAGAAAACGTTTGCTTAGAATTAGAGAATGTTTCTTTTGGAATTTTATAATTTTTTTTTTTAGTTCTTTTGCAATGGGTTTAAAAAATGCTGCCCAATCCGGGCTTATTAGATCACCGAAAGGACGGTCGGTTAAGATTCCAAAACTTGTTAAAAAACGAACTTCCCGGTCCCTTTCCAGTTTCTTGGGCTCCTTTTCTTTCTTCGGATCTTTTTGAATGGATCGCGGCCCAAATCTGTACCAAGGTTTAAGGGAAAAAGGGTCGCTGACCTGTATCTGAAGACCTTCTATCGTCCAGTTTTGTGGCAATTGTTGGTATCCCAGTTTTTCTGATACGGTCATACCATTATAGGTACATATAGCATACGTCTCCTTTTTCAAACGCGCAAAGTCTATTGACCACTCAGGATCTTGAAATAATAGTATACGGGCTATATTTTTCACTATTATCAATGAAGGGAATACAATCCTTTTTCTAAGAAAAGTATGCATTAATAATATTAAAGCTCTTATGGCTTGACCAAAGTCAATGTTCTCCCACATTTCCATTACATTCTCAATTCGTATCTCATCCTCCAGGTCTTCCTCGGATTTATCTTTCTCCCCTTTGGGTGCTAACCCCAGCATTTGCCGCAGTTCCTTCCTATTATCCAAAATCCTCGTGACCCATTTTTTTTCATCTTTAGCCACTTTTTTACTTATCCGGGTTTCAAAAAAGAATTTTACTTGCACGGCGATGTTAACAAAAAAAGAAAAAATGGAGCGGCGTCGGAAAGTGAAAAGAGGGGAACGTGGATTTACTTGATATATGCTACAAACGTATGCTTTACGTCTGTCATGACGCGCGGATCCCTTGATTAGTCCTCGACGAAAATCTGACATCTGGCCTAAAAAACGTATCGCATACTTTTTTCGCTTCCGCACAAGATTACCATGCTCATCTACCACCGGCGTCTTTTTCGCATCCTTCTCAGTAAACACTGCTACACGTTTGAATGGGAGTACCCGAAGATCATGATCGGCGAACATTCTTTCTCCCTCGGCTGTGCCTTCCACTTGTTCCAACTCGTCGATTAATTTGTATGACCATCGAGGAACTTTTTTAGTGATTTCTTTTAGTCCAATAGCTTTTTTTCTAATTCTTTGGGGATCGGGTAGAATAGGATTCAAAAGCAATTTACAAAATTTCCTTGCACCTTGGACATCCATTTTGACTTCTTTGCTTTTGAACAATGAAAATTTGTTCTTTTTTATTGGTACTACAGGTGTATTAACTATATCTATTTTCTTTTTCAATTTGTCATAATCTTTCTCGGGAATCAAAAGTACGTGAAGCTTATTTATTGAGCTTCTTATCATTCTTAGAGACATTTCATTTTTTTTTTTCAGCGAACTTATCTCTATCTCATTTTGTATTAAAGTTTTATTATTATTTAGGATTGAGGATGAAAAAAACTTTTTGCTCTTTGCACGATACGCTCCGGTCAAAAAAGGATCAGATATTTCAGGCAAGTATTCGGTTTTAGTTTTATAATTACACAATCTTTTCCTTTTTTCGAGGACATTTTGCAGGCTAGAGCTTTTCTTTCTTGCGAGGACATTTAGTAGACTTCTTTTTTTATCTAAAGCTTTAATTCGATTTCTAAATTCTGTACTCAGGCTGTTCGTTTTTTGTTCATTCCTATAAGTCCACTGGGTATAACTCCCAGGATCATACCATCCAAAAGTCCACCATTGATCATAGATTCGTGGGAACGCAGAAGAAATTTTTCTTTGTATCATTTCGAAGAAAGTTGACAAACTGGGTGGATATGTAAAACATATTCTTTCTTTTCCATCACTTCGACATTTATAAAAAAAATATTGTGACGTTTCATTTTTTACAGCCTTTTCAACGCCAGCACACGTTTTTATATATCGTAATGGACGGAGCGATTTTTGCGGGTCAAAAAGAGGAGTCACAAGAGGTTTTCCAAATGAGAATAAATATGGATCTTCTTTCAATATAGCTAACTGCGAATTCTCTTCCTCGATTTCGTTCGGATCCACCCTTTCTTGCGAGATAAGCGAACTATAAATAGGTTCTTCGGTAAATTCCTCTTGTTTCTCTTGCACCTCCTCTTCCACATCTTCTCCTTTTTCAACTTGCATCTCCCTCTCCTCAACTTGCATTTCCCTCGTTATTTTTTTTTGAATTTCTGATATTTTTTCTCTCGGGTCTCGAAACAAAAAGGGTGTTCGATCTAAATAGAAAAGAAAGGTCGCAAATAAGACAATACTAAAGAGGTGCTCCATATCTTCTATGAATTTGGATCTCATGTACACATTCTCAAATCCACGAAGTACCAACTTAACATAAAATCGAAAAAAAAGTTTTATATCGCTTACTAGCAAAGAACTCCTTATCCACCACAGTGCATCGTCTAATCCCTTATAATTCTTTATTCTGAGTAATACCGATTCAATCCGTTTCATGCCAAAAATTTCACGAATTAAACCAGGAACAAAAGAATTTCTCCATTTTTCTATAATGTACTTATTCCATGGAATAAGTACATTAGATGTAATGTACTTCATTCTCTTCGATCTAATAAACTTAAGTATCCACACTAATACCAATCCAACCCATTTTACGACTAAAATATGACCAATTAACCAACCAACAAAGCTACTTAGGACAAATAAAATTTTATTGTTGCAGCGAAAGATATAAATGTGGTTTAATCTGGTTAACATTGGCCTTGCCAAAAGGCTAAGGCTCAATAATTGAAAAAGCAAATTATTCAGGAATACCCATTGAATCCTAAGATTCCGCATTGACTTAGTAAATTCCAAAGCAAAAAACGAATCCGGGTATTGACCGCGATTATTGCATAAGAAATGAAAGAAAAAATATGGTGGAACTAGTAAAAGTAGTGTATGAGGTCTACCTAACGCTAGATGCAGAGGCGCATAAAGCATTGATATGAATATCAACAGTTGTCCTGTAAAAAAACCTGCTGTTTCTGAAACCTTCTTTTCGATTGCATCTTGGTCTCCTTCCAAAAACCGGGGTCGGAGAAGGAAGAGATAAGAGCATCCCATGGAAAATGCGCTAATAAATCCATAGTAGAGTCCGACCATAACGACGGAATTACTTATCTTCATGCATAGGGATACGAGATTAACCAGTAGAAACGATTTAAAAATCATCACGAACCTCCTCTCCTCTTGTTGGATTAAGATAATAGTTTTTTTTAAGTTATTCTTTATCTGTAATATATGTAATTTTTTTTTTAAGTTATTCTTTATTTTCTGTGGGCTTTTCCTAGCATTTTACTGTTAAGCATGGTTATGCTTCTTTCCGTCTATCTCTCTATTCAACAAATAAATAGAAGTTTTATCTATCAATATGTATGGTCTTGGACCATTAATAATGATTTTTCTTTAGAGTTCGGTCACTTAATCGATCCACTTGCTTCTATTATGTTAATATTAATTACTACTGTTGGAATTTTGGTTCTTTTTTATAGTGATAATTATATGTCTCATGATCAAGGATATTTAAGATTTTTTGCTTATCTGAGTTTTTTCAATACCTCAATGTTAGGATTAGTTACTAGTTCTAATTTGATACAAATTTATATTTTTTGGGAATTAGTTGGAATGTGTTCTTACCTATTAATAGGTTTTTGGTTCACGCGACCTATTGCAGCAACTGCTTGTCAAAAAGCTTTTGTAACTAATCGTGTAGGGGATTTTGGTTTATTATTAGGAATTTTAGGTCTTTATTGGATAACGGGTAGTTTTGAATTTAGGGATTTGTTCGAAATAGTGAATAACTTAATTGATAATAATAATCACGTTCATTTATTATTTGTTACTTTGTGTTCCTTTCTCTTATTTGCTGGTGCAGTTGCTAAATCCGCGCAATTCCCCCTTCATGTATGGTTACCTGATGCCATGGAAGGGCCCACTCCTATTTCCGCTCTTATCCATGCCGCTACTATGGTAGCAGCGGGCATTTTTCTTGTAGCTCGGCTTCTTCCTCTTTTTGTAATCACACCTTACATAATGAATTTTATATCTTTGATAGGTATAATAACAGTACTATTAGGAGCTACTTTAGCCCTTGCTCAAAAAGATATTAAAAGAAGTTTAGCTTATTCTACAATGTCTCAACTGGGTTATATGATGCTAGCTCTAGGTATGGGTTCTTATCGAGCTGCTTTATTTCATTTGATTACTCATGCTTATTCAAAAGCATTGTTGTTTTTAGGATCCGGATCCATTATTCATTCAATGGAATCCATTGTTGGCTATTCTCCAGATAAAAGCCAGAATATGGTTCTTATGGGCGGTTTAAAAAAGCATGTACCAATCACAAAAACGTCTTTTTTGGTGGGTACGCTTTCTCTTTGTGGTATTCCACCTCTTGCTTGTTTTTGGTCCAAAGATGAAATTCTTAATGATAGTTGGTTGTATTCGCCAATTTTCGCAATAATAGCTTGTTCCACAGCAGGATTAACTGCATTTTATATGTTTCGTGTTTATTTACTTACTTTTGATGGACATTTAAACGTTCATTTTCAAAATTATAGTGGTCAAAAAAGTAG